AGGATCTTATGAAAAGAATTACAACACACTACTATAAGATGCTCGATTTTTACATAGAAATGTGTTCGCTCAAGAAAGACTCCAGAGGATGTTGATCGTAAATAAGAAGACTGTTTACGAATAAATAGGAATAAATATTCGCATTCATATACATAAGAATTATATAGGAACCAAAGGAATTTTTTCTTTCTTTTTGAAAAGGCGTAAATGAATTTCTTTGAAGTAACGAGACTATTCAAATTATGATATTCGTGGAAAATAAATCGCAATAAATGCAAAGAAGGAACATCCTTGATCCAGCATTGAAGTACTTGAACCAAGATTTCCAGATGTATGGGATGAGGTATTAGTAGATCTGACACATAATTCAAATGTAAAAATTTGTCCTCTAAAAAGGGAAATATTGAATGAATAGATCGTAAATTCTGATATTTTAGTATTTTTTTTTCTTCAGAAGATTCAGAAAAAGATACTAATTGCGACGAGAATGGAATTTCCAGAATGACTCCAAAACCTTCTGATACCATTTGAGAAGAAAAATGAGAAGAAAAAAAATTCTTGTACTCCCAAAATTCTTTTTTGTTAGAATCATTAAACGAAGAAATAAAAAAATTCTGTTGATACATTTGAGTAATTAAACGTTTCACAAGTACTAAACTAGATTTATTGTCATAACCAATAATTTCCACGGGTTCGTAAAAAATCAAACTATTGAAGTTATGATCATGAGCAAGTGAGTAAATATACTCCTGAAAGAGTAGCGGATATAGGAAGTTTTGTTGCCGAAATCCATCTTTTTTTAATTTAAATATCCTTAAAATTTTGCCATTTACGTACATTTATATTGATGAAAACAAAAAAGGGAGTCACTTCTTGTGTTATTGTTATTAAATGATAACATAGTGCAATATGGTCAGAACGGCGTATGTGTATTGTATATTATACGTAGTATATTCTTTATACTTTTATACTATACTAGAACTATAAATAACACTGTAGTATATTACTGTATTATTAGTATATACAGTAATATACAGTATTACACTACAGTAATACAATTACATTACATTTTTTTTTTAGATATCTTTATTATAAAATTATATAATTTAAATTATTAAATAATTTAAATACTTTATTATTATTATAATTTATTATAATTAAATTTATATTATAATTATATAATATATAATTATATATATAATTATATTTATATATTATTTATTTATATATTAATAACTATATGTATATATACATATTTATTAAATATTTATTATATATACATACTGTTATATTTATATTGATTGTGATGTAAATAACGTAATGGTAAAAAGATTATATAGATTATATAAAAATTAAGAACAAATAAAGAATATATACCCCGGAGACAGAGAGCCCAATCAACAGATCTTTTTTCTTTCCCTTTCTATACAATCGGATTTATTGTTAATATAACTAGAATAACAATAAAAGAAATAAAGAAAATCTAAAATAACAAGAAGAAAAATAAGGAAAAGGTATAAAATCCTTTATTTTCGCAACCCGATCGCTCTTTTGACCTTGGAATAAATTTTTTTTATCAGTATACTATTTCTTAGTACACATCTGTCTTAAATTTAAAATAAAGAATAATTAGGATTAAAGAAAAAAAAAGAATCAATGGTCCACTCACAATTAACAAGAGAACCGTTTCCCGCATCAGGCACTAATCGATTTTTAACGTCTAATTAGATCGGGTCCTCATTCAAATTAATTCAAATTAAGAAGATAAGCTCGTTACTTTTTCGTCTTACTCGAATTGGAGCCATAAGGCTCTATCCATTTATTCACTAGACCCAACTATAATTCTTATGTTATATTATGAGTATTAAATTTTTTTATGATTATTTTATTTATTAAATTTAGATTTCATATTTAACGACATGCTCTTTTTTCCATTCATTACCTTTCAGGATCAGTCGCGTTCTTATAAACTCTACCAATAGTCTTGACGAATTCCTTCCTTCATCCAAATGTGTAAAAGATCATAGTCGCACTTAAAAGCCGAGTACTCTACCGTTGAGTTAGCAACCCGGATCTATATGATGTGTAGATATGATCAAAATAAAATAATAAAAAAAATCAATGTAATTGAACTGCACAACTACATCAAAACATGGAACTAGGAAGAAAACAAATCTAAACAACAAAATATCAATAGGATCCGGTTCAAAAAACAAGAGATTCAAAATAGAATTGGCAAATTGACAAACCACCAAAATTTTTCCAATTTTTTATTTAGTTAAAATCCATTTTGTATAAATTTGTATAAAGTATAAAATACGGAAGAGGAAATCCAGCAAACCCATCCATTTTAATAAAATGAAGGAAAATGCTAATAGGGAGTGGAGATAAAAAGATCTATTTATCTACGAGATAATTATATCTGTTCGATACGCCATTGTCAATATGAATGGACTGAAAAAAAAAAAAAAAAAAAAAATATTAATATTTTAATATTTAAAAATTTAAATAAATAAAATTAAAATATAATTAAAATATAAATATTAATTAATAAATATAATATAAATATAATATAATTAAAAAAAATAAAAATATAAAATATATATAATATATATAATATAATTAAATATATAATTAAATAGAATATTGTATTGTATATTATTAGATATTGGATTAGCACAACACAAATGATAAATAAGAGATTTGAGCGTAAAAAATAAGGTAGATATAAAATATCGAAAAAAAAAAATAAAAATATCAGGTTTCCTTAATAAAAAAATAAATAAAAATAAATAAAGGTACAATACAAATACAAGAAGAAAGATTACCCCCCCCCACCAGGGGGGGTTCCACAACAAGAAAAAAAGAAATAAAAGAAACTAAATTAAGTAAGAATAAGATAAGATAGAACAAGAAAAGAACAAACTTTGAATAAAGAATTACACAAGGATAGGTACTAGCTTTTTCTATTCATGACTTTTATTCTGATCAAAATAAACTCGAAATTCTTTATTTAAAGAGTTCTGCCTTCCTTAAAATATTATGAACAGTTCCTGTGGGTTGAGCACCCTTTTCAAGGAAATATAGAATAGCAGGAACATTTAAATAAGTTTGATTATTTATCGGATCATAAAAACCCACTTTTCGAAGATCTCTTCCTTCTCTTCGGGATCGAACATCAATTGCAACGATTCGATAGATGGCTCATTGGGATAGATGTAGATAAAGGATACCCCCCCCCCTAGAAACGTATAGGAGGTTTTCGCCTCATACGGCTCAAGAAAAGATGATTCTAAATTCTATAATTCTATTCTATATACTATATATTCTATAATTATACTATTTATACTATATTATTATACTATATTATATCTTTACAGAAAAAAAAAATATCAGTCGTACTCCTAACTCAAGTTGGATAGTTTTAAAAGAGTTCGAAAGGAAATCTTTATAATTTATTGAGCTGTCTCTAACTTATTTTTTTGTCTCCTTTAGGATCTATTTTTATTTTTATTTCTCATTCTGATCCAATTGTTGAGACAAGTGAAAATAGTATTTACTTGTTCCAGAATTCGTTGTCTTTGCTTTACGATTTGTGAAATCTTTGGGTTTAGACATTACTTTGGTGATCCTTACTCCTTTTCAAAAAGGCAGCAACATACCTTTTGTTTTTTATATGGAAAAAAGAACAATCATACGAAAGATTGATTTCTTTGTGATACACTTTTGATCAAAACAGTTTTAAAATTTCGACAAATTTGACTTTTTTTTTTATTTCAAACTTGTTAAAATTTTAACCTCTCCATTTATATATTCTATTGATGATCTATTTACAAAGTTGGTCTAACTTATTGATTGTCACTAACCCTAGATTATTCTCCCGATAAATAAATCAATCGTTTTTACTCGAGCTCCACCATATGCTATACCATTAGTCTTTTTATTTACCAATCTAAGGCAAATGAAATTAGGTTCCTAGCAGGACAAACTATGTCGAGACAAGAGCATCTTCATTCCTATAGAAAATGATGGATGGCAAAATCCACAGCCAATCATGTCCTTCAAGTCGCACGTTGCTTTCTACCACATCGTTTCAAACGAAGTTTTACCATAACATCCCTCTCCCTTGATTTTTATTTTGAAGCGTATGCAATTGATTCAATATGGAATCATGAATAGTCATTGGCTGAACCGATATATAATAATTCACACTTACCTATCCATAGATAGGTAAGTTTTTGTCCGAAAAGGATTTCACTTAAATCAACCCCATATTTTATCATATGAAGAAAATCACATGAAAAAAAAAAATCTTTTATTTTTACTTTTATTCAAATGAAAAAGAAATCCCCATGAATGGCTAAAGATTTTCAGCTACTTAAACTAGTTATAAAAACTATAACTATAGTAACTTTATACTAAACTAAATATTTCATTTCAATATTCAATAAAAAATATTAAATATTATATTATAAAATATTTTAATATTTTTTGAATGAAAAGAAAGATATGATTCTAAGAATCATTATTAAATTTCAGAATAAAGGATTGGATCACATTCTATCCAACGTTAAACAGAAAATTTTTGAATTCCTTAATTTGAATTTAAATTATATTTAAATAGAGAAGAATCCCTCGTTTATGATGAATAACGACCTGGGACGGAAGGATTCGAACCTCCGAGTAACGGGACCAAAACCCGTTGCCTTACCGCTTGGCCACGCCCCATTTTTATTTTTTTCTAAGAAAACCTAAGCCCAATATTGATTATTCGTCAATAACCAACCAAAATAAATATAGGACATGTTGTCCCTAGGATTCAACACATGTAGATATAGAATAAAAAAGATTCATTGATCATTACATAAAATTCAATTAAGATATTGTATGAAAGTAGAATTCCTTATATTCTAAGTATTTTAATTTAACTTGATTGTAGAATGTAAGGAAGTATTTTTGATTGAGGAGAGGTAAAAGAAAAAAAAAAAAAAGAATTTTTTTTATCTTTTATCCACCTTTTTTATTTTTATCTCATAAAAACAACTCAATCAAATCTGATAATTTATTATCATTTCAATTTCATTTTAAAGAACAAGAAAAAAATGTTTGTTATGTTTAATACTTTTAGTTTAATCTGTATCTGTCTTAATTCTAACCTTTATTCGAGTAGTTTTTTCTTCGCCAAATTACCCGAGGCTTATGCCTTTTTCAATCCAATCGTAGACGTTATGCCAGTTATCCCTGTACTCTTTTTTCTCTTAGCCTTTGTTTGGCAAGCTGCCGTAAGTTTTCGATAAAAAATGAATCTCTATTCAATTTATATTCGTGATTTCTTCGATAAAAAAAGATGATATTTTGATTCAAAAAATAAATAAGATCGGATAAGTCTGACATTAGGAACCCTCGATTAAAAAAGCTAAATTCTGGTATTTTATATTGTATATTGATATATTGAATTTAATTTAAAATTTTAATAAGGGAGCGATGATTTTTGATCAGCTTATTTCTTCCTTTGTTATAACCTTCTCTTTCTAAGATCCCATACAATATCTAATATCTAATTATGGATATGACAATAAATTTTTGTTAACGAAAAAATCCTAATCTTATTACATTAGTATTACATTAGAAAGAAATTTGTGAAAATTAATTTAAAAAACTTACTTTTTTAATCTTTAGAGTGCCATATCAAAATAATGTAAATATATTAATGTATAGCGTGTGTCGTAAAATAGGTGATCTATTTCCTTTTTAAAATAAATGATATTATTTATCTTGGAGATTGTGTAATGCTTACTCTTAAACTCTTCGTTTACACAGTAGTAATATTCTTTGTTTCTCTCTTCATCTTCGGATTCTTATCTAATGATCCGGGGCGTAATCCTGGGCGCGAGGAATAAAAAAAGAGATGAGATTCGTTTTGAGTTTTTCATAGGTAAATCTATCAATAAATGGAATAGATACTAGATAAAGAAAGATAAAAATTTCATAAAAATAAAAGAAAATTAATAATAAAAAATTATTCAAAATTATAAAAATTCAAGTGATCAGGTGGGTCGGAGAGAGGGGGATTCGAACCCCCGGTGCGAAAAATTCGCACAACGGATTAGCAATCCGACGCTTTAGTCCACTCAGCCACCTCTCCCCATTCAAAAATTAAAGTTTATCGTGTGATGTGACACGTGAAGCCAAGATTGATAAAAATTTTTATTTTCCTTCTTTTTTTTTTTTATTATAAGATTAAGTAATCTAAAAAAAAAAAAAGTAATGTAATCATTAATGTAATCATTGTAATATATATATATATAAGATAAGAATATAATTAAGAATATAATATATAATAAGAATATATACTTAGTTTAGAATATAATAAGAATATATACTTCACTTCTTTCATTTTAAATGAAATTCGAACAATAACAATAGATAAAAATCTAATAACTAAAATATAGAAAAAGTGTAATAAAAACACATAAAAAAATGGATAAAGTGTCAGATATCCACGAATTTGATCAGTAATTCAATTTTTATAATGAGTCGAAACAGATTTCTACATATAGAAAGAATACTTTATTTCTTATTTCTTTTATTTTGTACAAAGGGTTCGTTTACCCGGCCTGGTTAAGTACTGGCCGGGCCAGTACTTCTTTTGTTCCAACGAACAAAACAATTTTTGTTTTTATATTAAATCAAAATTCTTATCGAAACAAGAAGAGATATTTTGATTCCCATTATTAGTTATTAGAAATAGTGTTAGATTCTAATATATGGATTTATATAGATTATCTTAGAAATTCTCTAAATTATCTATAATCCAGTAAATTATCTTAAATTCTATATAATCTAGATTAATATATATTAATATTATTAATTTATATTTAATTTAGATTTATTAATGTTATTAATATTTATACTATATATATTTATATTCTATAATTCATATTCTATATATATATTTCTATATATATATATATATTATATTTCTTATTTATTATATATTTTTATATTTATTATATAATATATATATAATATATAATTATTATATAATTATATATTTTAGATTATTTATATTATTATTTATATATTTTAATTATTTATATATTTATTATATTTATATTATAAATATTATATTATAAATATTATAAATATAAAATATTATAAATATAAATAAAATTTTATTTTCTTTCAAGCCCGCGTCAGAACAAAATACATGTCAATGCTGGAATTTAAATGATTCTGATGCTATCTTTATCTTGACTGTGTCTCATTACTTTTTTGTCCAAATAGTGTTGGACAAATGGTCCATTCATATCCAATAATGAATATGTAGCGGGTATAGTTTAGTGGTAAAAGTGTGATTCGTTCTATTAACAACTTCAATAGTTAAGGGGTCTTTCCATTTTTTATTTTTCATATTCAGATCAAAAACTTTATTTCTTAAAAAGATTTAATCCTTTATCCCTCAATATTTTATTTGAGGAAATAAAATACATTCTCACG